TAGTTTGTAAGGGGTTCAATGCAGACTTTGATGGGGATCAAATGGCTGTTCATGTGCCTTTATCTTTAGAGGCTCAAGCCGAGGCTCGTTTACTTATGTTTTCTCATATGAATCTCTTATCTCCAGCTATTGGAGATCCCATTTCTGTACCGACTCAAGATATACTTATTGGACTCTATGTATTAACGAGCGGCACTCGTCGAGGTATTTGTGCAAACAGATATAATCCATGTAATCGAAAAAACTATAAAAATGCAATAATTTACGAAACAAACTATAAGTATATGAAAGAACCCTTTTTTTGCAATTCCTATGATGCAATTGGAGCTTATCGGCAGAAAAGAATCAATTTAGATAGTCCTTTGTGGCTTCGGTGGCAATTAGATCAACGCGTTATTGCTTCAAGAGAAGTTCCTATCGAAGTTCACTATGAATCTTTTGGTAACTATCATGAGATTTATGCACACTATCTAATAGTAAGAAGTGTAAAAAAAGAAACTTTTTGTATATATATTCGAACGACAGTTGGTCATATCTCTTTTTATCGAGAAATCGAGGAAGCTATACAAGGTTTTTCTCAAGCCTGTTCATATGATACCTAATAATTATGATACCTAATAATATGGTATTAAAAAAAAGTAATTCTAGGACACCCATGTGAATTCGGACCTCTCTGATTCAACTCGAACCGCAGTTCCTGACCTAAAATTCTACGCAAATCAAGATCGAGAAAAGGTAGTTTTGCAATCATTGACTCAAACTCATTGTCGAATCCCATTCAGCAGAATATGGAGGTACTTATGGCGGAGCGGGCCAATCTGGTATTTCACAATAAAGTGATAGATGGAACTGCTATTAAACGACTTATTAGCCGATTAATAGATCACTTCGGGATGGCATATACATCACACATCCTAGATCAAGTAAAGACTCTGGGTTTCCAGCAAGCCACTGCTACATCCATTTCATTAGGAATTGATGATCTTTTAACGATACCTTCTAAGGGCTGGCTTGTCCAAGATGCTGAACAACAAAGTTTGATTTTGGAAAAACAACATCATTATGGAAATGTACATGCGGTAGAAAAATTACGCCAATCTATTGAGATATGGTATGCTACAAGTGAATATTTGCGACACGAGATGAATCCTAATTTTAGGATGACGGACCCCTTCAATCCAGTCCATATGATGTCTTTTTCGGGAGCTAGGGGAAATGCATCTCAAGTACATCAATTAGTAGGTATGAGAGGATTAATGTCGGATCCCCAAGGACAAATGATTGATTTACCTATTCAAAGTAATTTACGCGAAGGACTTTCTTTAACAGAATATATTATTTCTTGCTATGGAGCCCGTAAAGGAGTTGTAGATACTGCGGTACGCACATCCGATGCTGGATATCTTACGCGTCGACTTGTTGAAGTAGTTCAACATATTGTTGTACGTAGAACAGATTGTGGCACTATCCGAGGGATTTCTGTGAGTCCACGAAATAAAAATCGAATGATGTCAGAAAGAATTTTTATTCAAACATTAATTGGTCGTGTCTTAGCAGACGATATATATATAGGTTCCCGATGTGTTGCCTTTAGAAATCAAGATCTTGGGATTGGACTTGTCAATCGATTCATAACCTTTGGAACACAATCAATATCTATTCGAACTCCCTTTACTTGTCGGAGTACATCTTGGATCTGTCGATTATGTTATGGTCGGAGTCCCACTCATGGTGACCTAGTTGAGTTGGGGGAAGCTGTAGGTATTATTGCGGGTCAATCTATTGGCGAACCGGGGACTCAACTAACACTAAGAACTTTTCATACCGGCGGAGTATTTACAGGAGGGACTGCCGAACATGTACGAGCCCCTTATAATGGAAAAATAAAATTCAATGAGGATTTGGTTCATCCTACACGTACACGTCACGGGCATCCTGCCTTTCTATGTTATATAGACTTGGCTGTAATGATTGAGAGCGAAGATATTATACATAGCGTGACTATTCCACCAAAAAGTTTTCTTTTAGTTCAAAATGATCAATATGTGGAATCAGAACAAGTGATTGCTGAGATTCGCGAGGGGACATACACTTTTCATTTTAAAGAGAGGGTTAGAAAATATATTTATTCTGACTCAGAGGGCGAAATGCACTGGAGTACTGATGTATCCCATGCACCCGAATTTACATATAGTAATGTCCACCTATTACCAAAAACAAGTCATTTATGGATATTATCAGGAGGTTCATGTGGATCTAGTCTAATTCTTTTTTCGAGCCATAAAGATCAAGATCAAATGAACACATCTTTTCTTTCCGTCGAACAAAAATCTAGTTCTAGCCTCTCAGTGACTAATGATCAAGTGAGCAAAAAATTTTTAAGTTCGGATTTTTCTGATAAAAAAAAATCAGAGATTCCCGATTATTCAGAATTGAATGGACTCGTAGGTACTAGTCATTATAATTTCATATATTCTGATATTTTTCATGAGAACTCGGATTTATTAGCAAAAAGGCGAAGAAATAGATTTCTCATTCCATTCCAGGCGATTCAAGAGCAAGAGAAAGAATTCATCCCGCCTTCAGGTATCTCGATTGAAATACCCATAAATGGTATTTTCCGTAGAAATAGTATTTTTGCTTTTTTTGATGATCCTAGATACCGAAGAACGAGTTCTGGAATTCTTAAATATGGGACTCTAAAGGCGGACTCAATCATCCAAAAAGAGGATATGATTGAATATCGGGGAGTCCAAAAATTGAAGACAAAATACGAAATGAAAATAGATCGCTTTTTTTTCATTCCCGAGGAAGTGCATATTTTACCCGAATCCTCTACCATAATGGTACAGAACTATAGTATCATTGGAGTGGATACACTAATCACTTTAAATATAAGAAGCCAAGTCGGCGGGTTGATCAGAGTGGAGAGAAAAAAAAAAAGGATTGAACTCAAAATATTTTCGGGGGATATTCATTTTCCGGATAAGACAGATAAGATATCCCGACACAGTGGCATCTTGATACCGCCGGGAAGGGGAAAAACAAACTCTAACGAATCTACAAAATTTAAAAATTGGATTTATGTCCAACGGATCACACCAACTAAGAAAAAGTTTTTTGTGTTGGTGCGGCCCGTAGCCACCTATGAGATAGCGGACAGTATAAATTTGGCAACACTCTTCCCACAAGATCTCTTTCGGGAAAAGGATAATATTCAACTTCGAGCTTTCAACTATATCCTTTATGGAAATGGCAAACCAACCCGAGGAATTTCTGACACAAGTATTCAATTGGTTCGAACTTGTTTAGTCTTGAATTGGGACCAAGATAAAAAAAATTCTTCCCTTGAGGAGGTCCGTGCTTTCTTTGTTGAAGTAAGGACAAAGGGTTTGAGTCGAGATTTTATAAGAATTGGCTTAGTGAAATCCCATATTTCGTATATAAGAAAAAGGAATAATCCGCCAGATTCGGGATTGATCTCTGCAGATCACATGAATCCGTTTTATTCGATTTCTCCCAAGGCTGGCATTCTTCAACAATCACTTAGACAAAATCACGGAACTATTCATATGTTCTTAAATAGAAATAAGGAATCCCAATCTTTTTTGATTTTATCATCCTCTAATTGTTTTAGAATCGGTCCGTTTAATCATTTAAAATATCACCATGGGATAAACCAATCAATAAAAAAAAATCCTCTAATTACAATTAAAAATTCGTCGGGCCCCTTAGGAACAGCCATTCAAATTTCAAATTTTTATTTATTTTTGCCTTTACTAACTTATAATCAGATCGCTGTAATTAAATATTTGCAACTTGATAACTTAAAATATATTTTTCAAGTAATTAACTCTTATTTAATCGATGAAAACAGAATAATTTTTAATCTAGATCCATACAGTAACGTTGTTTTGAATCCATTCAAATTGAATTGGTATTTTCTTCATCAAAATTATCATCATACTTATTGTGAAGAAACGACCACAATAATGAGTCTTGGACAATTTTTTTTTGAAAATTTACGTATAGCCAAAAAAGAACCACACCTAAAATCGGGTCAAGTTTTAATTGTTCAAAGGGATTCTGTAGTAATAAGATCCGCTAAGCCCTATTTGGCTACTCCGGGAGCAAAAGTTCATGGGCATTATAGAGAAATTCTTTACGAAGGGGATACATTAGTTACATTTATATATGAAAAATCGAGATCCGGTGATATAACACAAGGTCTTCCAAAAGTAGAACAAGTGTTAGAGGTCCGCTCGATTGATTCAATATCGCTGAACTTAGAAAAGCGGATTAAGGGTTGGAACAAGTGTATAACAAGAATTCTTGGAATTCCTTGGGGATTCTTGATTGGTGCTGAGCTAACTATAGTGCAAAGTCGTATTTCTTTGGTTAATAAAATTCAAAAGGTTTATAGATCTCAGGGAGTGCAGATTCATAATAGGCATATCGAAATTATTGTACGTCAAATAACATCAAAAGTTTTGATTTCAGAAGAGGGAATGTCTAATGTTTTTTTACCTGGAGAACTTATTGGATTGTTACGAGCCGAACGAACGGGGCGTGCTTTAGAAGAAGCAATCTGTTATCGAGCCATTTTATTAGGAATAACTCGAGCATCTTTGAATACTCAAAGTTTTATATCAGAAGCAAGTTTTCAAGAAACTGCTCGAGTTTTAGCAAAAGCTGCTCTTCGGGGTCGTATCGATTGGTTGAAAGGCCTGAAAGAAAATGTTGTTCTAGGGGGGATGATCCCCGCCGGGACCGGATTCAACAAAGAATTAGTGCATTGTTCACGGCAACATACCAATATTCTTTTGGAAAAACAAAAAAAGAATTTATCTTTATTCGAAGAAGATATGAGAGATATTTTATTCTACCACAAGGAATTTTGTAATTCTTCTATTTTAAAATCTACCTTTTCTAAAATTTAATAATTCCTAATAGCGGATTCCTATTTTGAATTTCATTTTTTTTTGCTGTAGTCATTTGCTTTGGTAATTTGTTAACACTAATAAAGATAATAATGAATACAAAATAATGGCGCGGCTCATGTATAAATGGCCATCCCCGTGACAAGAGAAGGTTCCATCGGAACAAATTTTTATTTTAGTTTGGGGTACCACCCTTTTTAAGTGTGAAAAAAAAATGACAAAAAGATATTGGAACATCGATTTGGAAGAGATGATGAGAGCAGGCGTCCATTTTGGACATGGTACTAGGAAATGGAATCCTAGAATGTCACCTTATATTTCTGCAAAGCGTAAAGGTATTCATATTATAAATCTGACTAGAACTGCTCGTTTTTTATCAGAAGCTTGTGATTTAGTTTTTGATGCCGCAAGTAGGGGAAAACAATTCTTAATTGTTGGGACAAAAAATAAAGCAGCTGATTTAGTGTCGCGGGCTGCAATAAGAGCTCGGTGTCATTATGTTAATAAAAAGTGGCTCGGCGGCATGTTAACAAATTGGTCCACTACAGAAAAAAGACTTCATAAGTTTAGGGACTTGAGAACTGAACAAAAAACAGAGGGATTCAACCGTCTTCCGAAAAGGGATGCAGCTGTGTTGAAGAGACAATTATCTCGTTTGGAAACATATCTAGGCGGAATTAAATATATGACGGGCTTGCCTGATATTGTAATCATCGTCGATCAGCAAGAAGAATATACGGCTCTTAGAGAATGTATAACTTTGGGAATTCCAACCATTTCTTTAATCGATACAAATTGTAATCCCGATCTCGCGGATATTTCTATTCCAGCAAATGATGATGCTATAGCTTCAATTCGATTCATTCTTAACAAATTAGTATTTGCAATTTGTGAGGGTCGTTCTAGCTATATACAAAATTCTTGATTAATAATAAGATAAAGAAATCAAATTTTTTTTGAGGGAGTCCCTGTATTTCGATTTCTAAAATCGGTTACTAATCCTGAACCGTAAAAAAAAGAGATTAAAAAACTGGGGATATTGCGTGATTAGTTTAGTTGGTATACAAAACAAAAATATAAAATTCAAGTAAATAAGTAAAAAAAAGGGGGAATCTTGAATCAAAATAATTTTAAGTTATTATTTCTGTCAGAGGGCAATATGAATGTTTTATCATGTTCCATCAACACACTAATAAAAGAAGGGTTATATGAGATATCTGGTGTAGAAGTAGGCCAACATTTCTATTGGCAAATAGGGGGGTTCCAAGTCCATGCGCAAGTCCTTATTACTTCTTGGGTTGTAATTGCTATCTTATTAGGTTCCGCAGTTTTAGCGGTTCGCAATCCCCAAACCATTCCAACTGCCGGCCAAAATTTCTTTGAATTTGTCCTTGAATTCATTCGAGACGTAAGTCAAACCCAGATTGGAGAAGAATACGGTCCATGGGTTCCCTTTATTGGAACCCTGTTTTTATTTATTTTTGTTTCTAACTGGTCAGGAGCCCTTTTACCGTGGAAAATTATCCAGTTACCTCAAGGGGAGTTAGCAGCACCAACGAATGATATAAATACGACGGTTGCTTTAGCTTTACTCACATCAGTAGCATATTTTTATGCGGGTCTTAGCAAAAAAGGGTTAGGGTATTTCAGTAAATACATTCAACCAACTCCAATTCTTTTACCCATTAACATCTTAGAAGATTTTACAAAACCCCTATCCCTTAGTTTTCGACTTTTCGGAAATATATTAGCCGATGAATTAGTAGTTGTTGTTCTTGTTTCTTTAGTACCTTTAGTGGTTCCTATACCTGTCATGTTCCTTGGATTATTTACAAGCGGGATTCAAGCTCTCATTTTTGCCACCTTAGCTGCAGCTTATATAGGTGAATCTATGGAGGGTCATCATTAACTATTTGTTTTTCAAATATTCATTTTTAGGTTAGACCCATTATAGAATAGTTGGTTTACGTTATGTAAGAAACACTTGTATATGTGATATTTGATATTGACTAGGTATATATGATATATAACCTGCCCCACTACTTTTTTAAATTTCGATTTATATAAGGATTCAATTAGAAGTTATTACTTTTTATCTGTGAATTGGCTGAAAAAAACAATAAAAAAGAATGAAGAATTCTAAGAATGATTCACAAAAAAGAAATGTCATAAATAAAGTCGTATATATATATATTATTTAGGAATTTTTCAAAATCCCGCGGATAGGAACTAATATCCAAGTAATTCTTATGATTCAATAATAGAATTATATTATTTCAATTAAAGTTTTTGGTTATTTTGGCTGGATGAATCTTAGCGATGACTTAATTATAATTAAGTCCTAAGTCATTGGATGATTGTATCATTAACTATTTCTTTATTTTGGTGTGAGGAACTTATCATGAATCCACTGGTTTCTGCTGCTTCGGTTATTGCTGCTGGGTTGGCTGTTGGGCTTGCTTCTATTGGACCTGGAGTTGGTCAAGGTACAGCTGCGGGTCAAGCTGTCGAAGGTATCGCGAGACAACCTGAGGCAGAAGGAAAAATACGAGGTACTTTATTGCTTAGTTTAGCTTTTATGGAAGCTTTAACAATTTATGGCCTGGTTGTAGCATTAGCGCTTTTATTTGCGAATCCTTTTGTTTAATTAATCCTAGAAATCAGAAAATTCTTAATTTTTTTTCGTAGTTTTTTAAATTCTATCAAGATTTAACTCCTACAATTATTTATTGAGACAACAATCCTTGGGAAGGACTAATTTGAGGATGGGGAATTAGCACATCGATTCTCTTTCTTCCTTCCCCTTATTATTTTAGTTTAATGGAAACTTTTTTTTTAGGAGTGTTGTGAAAAAAGGAGGTTTCGGTTTTTGAAAATTGACATAAAACTTGGTCTCCCATTCTAGCTTAATTTTAGTAAGTCTCATTATTATTATTGAAAATTATTGAAAATGAAAAATTTTGGAAAATAAATTTTTCATTTTAAATAGAATAGGTTTTTGATTCTGTTTACAAATATCCAAATAGGTAAATTAAATTAGAAATTATTAAATAAAATTCTCTTTTTATTGTTGTTGAAAATAAAAAGAATAAAAAAAAAGACAGAGTTCTTTTTTTATAGTTTAGCTAGAAGAGGAGATTATATGAAAAATTTAACCGATTCTTTCGTTTACTTGGGTCACTTGCCATCCGCCGGGAGTTTCGGGTTTAATACCGATATTTTAGCAACAAATCTAATAAATCTAAGTGTAGTCTTCGGTGTATTGATCTTTTTTGGAAAGGGAGTGTTAAATGATTTATTAGATAAACGAAAGCAGAGGATATTAAATACTATTCAAAATTCAGAAGAACTGCGTGAAGGAGCTATTCAACAATTAGAAAATGCCCGAACTCGTTTGCGTAAAGTAGAAACGGAGGCGGAGCAGTTTCGCGTAAATGGATACTCTGAAATTGAACGAGAAAAATTAAATTTGATTAATGCAACTTATAGGACTTTGAAACAATTAGAAAATTACAAAAACGAAACCATTATTTTTGAGCAACAAAGAACAATTAATCAAGTCCGAGAGCGGGTTTTCCAACAAGCTTTACAAGGAGCTATAGGAACCCTAAACAGTTGTTTGAGTAACGAGTTACATTTACGTACTATTAATGCAAATATTGGTATGTTTGGTACGATGAAAGAAATAACTGATTAGTCCTTTCCTTACGATTATGAGAGGCATTATTTTTTTTCTTCCAAAAAAGAATTAGGACAATACTCATGGTAACCATTAGAGCCGACGAAATTAGTAATATTATCCGTGAACGTATTGAGCAATATAATAGAGAAGTAACGATTGTAAATACCGGTACCGTACTTCAAGTGGGCGATGGCATCGCTCGTATTTATGGTCTTGATGAAGTAATGGCAGGTGAATTAGTAGAATTTGAAGAGGGTACTATAGGTATTGCTCTTAATTTAGAATCAAATAATGTTGGTGTTGTATTAATGGGTGACGGTTTGATGATCCAAGAAGGAAGTTCAGTCAAAGCTACGGGCAAAATTGCTCAGATACCTGTGAGCGAGGCTTATTTGGGGCGCGTTATAAACGCCTTGGCTAATCCTATTGATGGTCGAGGTAAGATTTCCGCCTCTGAATCTCGGTTAATTGAATCTCCTGCCCCAGGTATTATTTCGAGACGTTCTGTATATGAGCCTCTTCAAACAGGACTTATTGCTATTGATTCCATGATCCCTATAGGACGCGGTCAGCGAGAATTAATTATTGGTGACAGGCAGACCGGTAAAACAGCAGTAGCCACAGATACAATTCTCAATCAACAAGGTCAAAATGTAATATGTGTTTATGTGGCTATTGGTCAAAAAGCTTCTTCCGTGGCTCAGGTAGTGACTAGTTTACAGGAACGAGGGGCAATGGAATACACTATTGTGGTAGCTGAAACGGCCGATTCCCCAGCTACGTTACAATACCTCGCACCTTATACAGGAGCAGCCTTGGCTGAATATTTTATGTACCGTGAACAACACACTTTAATTATTTATGATGATCTTTCGAAGCAAGCACAAGCTTATCGACAAATGTCTCTTCTATTACGAAGACCACCGGGTCGTGAAGCTTATCCCGGAGATGTTTTTTATTTACATTCCCGTCTTTTAGAAAGAGCCGCTAAATTAAGCTCTCAATTAGGTGAAGGAAGTATGACTGCCTTACCAATCGTCGAGACACAGTCAGGAGACGTTTCAGCTTATATTCCTACTAATGTAATTTCCATTACAGATGGACAAATATTCTTATCTGCCGATCTTTTTAATGCTGGAATCAGACCTGCTATTAATGTAGGGATTTCTGTCTCGAGAGTAGGATCCGCCGCTCAAATTAAAGCTATGAAACAGGTAGCTGGAAAATTAAAATTGGAATTGGCTCAATTCGCTGAATTAGAAGCCTTTGCCCAATTTTCTTCTGACCTCGATAAAGCTACTCAGAATCAATTGGCAAGAGGTCAACGATTGCGTGAGTTATTGAAACAATCCCAATCAGCCCCTCTTACAGTGGAAGAACAGGTAATGACCATTTATACCGGAACAAACGGTTATCTGGATGGATTAGAAATTAGCCAAGTAAGAAAATTTCTAGTTCAGTTACGCACTTACTTAAAAACGAATAAACCTCAGTTCCAAGAAATCATATCTTCTACCAAGACATTAACCCCTGAAGCAGAAAGTCTTTTGAAAGAAGGTATTCAAGAGCAATTGGAACGTTTTCTACTTCAGGAGAAAGTATAAAAAAAGAACTGAATCATTCTGATTTTTTATTCTTTAATCAATTTGATTCTTTAATGAAATTTGTAAGAAATTCTATAAATAGAAAAATAGAAGTATATAACTAATATTTATTTAATATTAAATATTAAAGCATTCAGAAGTTCTTTCGTATTCTATCTTATCTTTTTTATAAATAGAAATCTTTTTTCGATTTAGAATAAAAATAAATTCTCTATATTATATTATAATATATAGAAATGTATATAAGAGATAAATATATTTATATCTATATTGATATTGGTATTGCGTCCAATAGGATTTGAACCTATACCAAAGGTTTAGAAGACCTATGTCCTATCCATTAGACAATGGACGCTTTTCCCTTTTTGTGACTTTGCAATTGTTAAAAAAAAAGAATGGGCAAAATCTTTTTAGCAATTGTGTATTGAAATGAATTCAATACACAATTGCTATTAGACAATTCTAATAGAGAAAATTGTCTCTAATAAAAGGGGCAATTTAGAATTTAGAGCGGGTAGCGGGAATCGAACCCGCATCGTTAGCTTGGAAGGCTAAGGGTTTTAGTCGACGTCGATTGATCATTTTTATATTTTTAACGCCTCTAATTCAAAACCGAACATGAAACTTTGGTTTCATTCGGCTCCTTTATGATGGATGGGGAAATCCCCAAATAAAAAAAGTTAGGAACGAAATCAAAATTCGACCCATAACATCTATGTTAGCTTTTTTCCGTCTGAACGCTTTCACAGAAAATTTTGCTTTGTAGATGATCCTTCTAGAAGATAGAAAAGGAGAACTCGAACAATCTTTCTAGTTACTTCGTTCTTTATTTCTATTTAACGGAATCCTTAGGAAAAGTATTTTGTTTCCACCGAGCTAAAACAATATAATATGTCGATATCTTTAGTAAACCAAAGTTCTCGTTTAATAGCTATTTTGCTTCAATTGTTTCTATACTAAACAATGAATAGAACTGAAGATTTAGTTACGATTAGAAAGAAACTTTTCTAGCTTTATCCATGGATCCTCTTGTTATACTTATTGAATTGTAACAAGTCATACAATTCAAAAATTATGTTTCGGGATTTCATAATCCAAATTTACAATTGATTAGAGTCTTTGGATACAAATTACGAGAATTTATAATCTTCCTTGAATTTGTTATTGAAAGGTAAAGGATTAAATCCTTTTAAGAAATAAAGTTTTTGATCGGAATATTAATCAAACCGAGAGACCCTTTAACTATTAAAGGGGTTAAAGAAACGAATCACACTTTTACCACTAAACTATACCCGCTACAATGCAATTATTGTATATAAATTGACCTTTTGTCGAACAAAGTAATCGGAAGTGTAATAAAAAAATATGAAAAAAAAAATTATAAAATTCTAGCGTATACTTAATAAAATTAGTAAAAGGAGATTGCATTTTTTTTTATTTAAGGTCTTTGTTGTCTAAAAATAAATCAGATGAGTTGAGTCTTTAACAAAAAAAAGGCCCGGCTGGGGACTGACCAGGCCAGGCTATTAAAATAAAAACGCTCTTTTACTTGTGTTTGGACTAGAAAAAAAAAAAGGATTCTCCAGTTCGATTATTATGGTTTTATTTATTTCTCTTTCAAGTTCAAGCCTTTTCTTTATCTAATCTTTATCTACATTTTTTATGTAAATAGAAATTACTGAGAAAGTTCTATAAAAAAAAGTTATTAATATATTTATATAATATATTAATATATTTATATAATAATAATATAATAGTAATATATATAATAAAATATAGAAAATAAAAAAATATATATAATATGAAATATGAAGAAGAATCTATACAAAAAAAGAAAGTTAAAAAATAAAGTAAAGAAGGTTTTTTCAAGCCTTTTTTGTGTCTAATGGAACCTAATAAGTATCCCTTTTCGATTAGGAGAGATGGCTGAGTGGACTAAAGCGTTGGATTGCTAATCCATTGTACGAGTTAATCGTACCGAGGGTTCGAATCCCTCTCTTTCCCTTTCTCCTTTTGATGATGTGTAATAGATAAAATCCTAATAAAATTCGAGCATTTACACTAATTAAATAAAGCAAAAAAGCCTTTCTTTTTTATTCTTCACGTCCTGGATTACGTCCTGGATCATTAGATAGGAATCCAAATATGAAGAGAGAAACAAAGAATATAACTACAGTGTATACAAAAAGTTTGAGAGTAAGCATTACACAATCTCCAAGATCTTACTTTTTTTTGCAAAAAAAAAAAAGAGAATAGATTCTCTATTTTTATACCAAATATCTCGTTTTGATACCAATAAACCAAGTGATTTATTTTTATTAGATAAAAAAAGGTTTCATAAAGTCATTTGTAATAAAATAATAGTAATAGTCAAGTTTTTTATATTCAAACAGATTTGCATATTAACGTCTAGATATTTTTTTGGTGAACTCTAATATAATTAGGTTCTTTCAGTTAAGGAAATCGAATGATCCAGATTTAGTACGGCTAACAAAAAAATTCAATGTTTGAATTGAGAGTTCGTTCATACGTCAAAATTTTTTTATCTTTTGAATTGTTGTAAGAATAAAAATCGTGAATTTTTCTAAGATAATATTAAGAATTTTATCTAAAACTTACAGCTGCTTGCCAAACAAAGGCTAAGAGAAGAAAGAAAAGAGGTATTACGGGCATAATATCTACGATTGGATTCAAAAAGGCGTAGGCCTCTGGTAATTTGGCAACTAAAAAAGTGCTTGAAAAAAGGGCAGAATTAAAACAAATAAAGATCAAATTAAATATATTAAGCATAACAAAAATTGGTGTTCTTGTGGATAATTTAATTTTGATTGAGTTATTAATATATTTTTTATATTTTATATTATATAAGGATATAAGGAAAAAATAAAGAAAGATAGTCTAAAAAGACTTTGTTGAACTTACTCAATCAAAAATCCTTTCATTCTCTTATGAGAATTAAAGAAATAATATTTTCATACAATATCTTAATTGAATTCTATGTAATGATCAATAAAGTCAGTTTGATTTACTATCTACATGTGTCAAAACTCTAGCACCAATGTAATCTATATTTAATTTTGGCTAAAATTTAATTTGAAATTTAATTGACGAACAACCAATACCAATATTACTCTTTTAGTAGTCTTGAATAAAAATAGAAATGGGGCGTAGCCAAGCGGTAAGGCAACGGGTTTTGGTCCCGCTATTCGGAGGTTCGAATCCTTCCGTCCCAGAGTATAGTCATTACGGAATCAATCTTCTATTGCCTTTGTACACCATCTTTATCTTTCTATTTTAAAATCCAATATTTTATATATTGATATTAAAAATATTGAAATGAAAAGAAGAATCAACTTATTTTTCATCATTTCAACCGAATTCAACAAAATCTATTTGCTTTTTTTGTTATGCGGGTAAGTAAGGTAGAACCGTAGATTCTAAGAGTTTTAATAAAAAAATCTATATTTTTATCTAAATTATATAAATATAGATTTCTACTCAAATTTCTATTTTACATATATACAATCTAATATGGGATTCATTTCAATTCTGACTGAACCTTTTACGCGTAAATTAACTCTTCCTTTCCGAGATAAATAAAAAGTATAGATTACCATATACTGACTGAACTAGGACTATTCATGATTCCATAATTGAATAAATTATACAAACTAGAGGAATGTTATGGTAAAACTTCGTTTAAAACGATGTGGCAGAAATCAACGTGCGACTTGAATTGACGGACACCATTTAAAATATACAAAAGAGTACAGGGTGGAGCTCGAGGAGAATCAAAAGTTTTTTTCCTTTCGCGGGAGTACGGATCTAGGGGTTAGTGTGAATCAATAAGTTGGAACAACTTCGTAAGTCCTTTTTTTTTTAAACACAAAAAAACCTTTCAAACAATTTTACAATTTTAAGCAAATTTCCTTTGCCATTGTAAAATTGTTTGAATTAAAAGTTTATCATGCGTTAATCAAGCGTTTGTATGATTCTTTGATAGAAAGCATAAAAAAATAAGGGGCTTGTTGCTGGACTTTTTTAATAAAACAATTCACGATTACCTACGTCATGCGTCATGTCTAAACCCAAAGATTCGACATAAGGATAAAGAATTCGGAAACAAGGAAATCCAGTTTTGAATTGTTTGAACAACTAGATCAGAATGAAGAATCAAAATTGATTTTATGAGATAAACAAAAAAGGGTTAGAGATTTAAAAAGAGTACTTAAGGATTCTATGTTGAGATATTTTTGAGTTATTTAACTTGAGTTATGAGAGTACGAATGTTACGAATGCTTTTTATGAAAATGAAAAAAATATATTTACGGTTTCAATATGGGCTAATTTATTGAATGTTTTTATTTTATTAATCTATTTAATATTCAAATTTTATACAGAGAGTTAACTTATACTCATTAAATTTTTTTATCGACCCGTACAAGGACTCTTATACGTTTCTAGGGGGGGTATTATTCATATACATCTATCCCAATAAGCCGGAATTGTTGCGATGGATGTTGAATACGGAATAGATCTTTGGAAAGTAGGTTTGTATGATCCGATAACTAATAACTAATCAAATTTATTTTTATTTTCCTGCTATTATTGATTTCCTTAAAAAGGCCGCTCAACCAACAAGAACAGTTCATGATCGTTTAAAGGAGGTAGGGGTTTTTACCGAATTAAGTCTTAATAAAACAAAATTTAATTAATGAAATATAAAAAAGAGGATGCGAAAGACTAGTATATAGCTTGGTATCAAATTTTATCT